TGAAGCTGATTTATTTATTAGTAAAGCTGAAGTCAATGGAGGTGCTATTGTGAAAAAGTTAAGACCCCGAGCTCGAGGACGTAGTTATCTAATAAAAAAAACCACTTGTCATATAAAGATTGTTTTAAAAGAAAAATAGAAATTTTGGATTCATCTAAAGAATAAAGAAAGAGAATTTAGATTCCTATTTATATTTAGAAATATTTATAAAAAAAAAATATGGATGGAAAAAGAGTAGAAAAATATGGGACAAAAAATAAATCCACTTGGTTTCAGACTTGGAACAACTCAAAGTCATCATTCGTTTTGGTTCGCACAACCAAAGAATTTTTCCATGGGTCTACAAGAAGATGAAAAAATACGGAATTGTATTAAGAACTATGTACAAAAAAATAAGAAAATATCCTCAGGTTTCGAAGGAATTGCCCATATAGGCATTAAAAAAAGGATAGATTTGATTCAGGTCATAATCTATATTGGATTTCCAAATTTATTAATAGAAGGACGAACACGGGGAGTCGAAGAATTACAGATGAATGTACAAAAAGAGTTTCATTCTGTAAACCGGAGACTCAACATTGCTATCACAAGAATTGAAAAGCCTTATGGACAACCTAAGATTCTTGCAGAATATATAGCTTTACAATTAAAAAATAGAGTTTCATTTCGAAAGGCAATGAAAAAAGCTATTGAATTAACTGAACAAACGGATACAAAAGGAATTCAAGTGCAAATCGCAGGGCGTATCGACGGAAAAGAGATTGCACGTGTCGAATGGATCAGAGAAGGTAGGGTTCCTTTACAAACAATTCGGGCTAAAATTGATCACTGTTCCCATACAATTAGAACTATCTATGGAGTCTTAGGCATAAAAATTTGGGTATTTGTAAACCAAGAATAAGAATAATGGACCTTTCCTTATCTCGCCATTCTGCTGAGCGATAGAAAAAATTTAGAAACTTTTTTATTTCTTTTTTTATTTTTATTAATCAAAGAAAAACGAACAATTCTAATTTCTAATTCTATAAGGTTGAATAAAAATTAGATTTACTCTTTAATTTAGGTTTAGTATAATTGCTATGCTTAGTGTGTGACTCGTTAGTTTTAGTTTTTTCTTTAGAGTTGAGAATTGAGATTGGAAAATAAAGGCTGACCCCACTATAAACTTAGTAACTATCAAAACTAAAGAAACTAAAAACTAATAACCAACTTATTGCTTCGTATTGTCGAGATCCCAAGAACCAGTCACTATATGACTGAATCAACCATATAGTTGTAGCAACTGAAATTCTTTTCATAAAAAAATCTGATTATGAATTGTGAAACAAAAATAAAGGGATGTGGAAAAATGGAGGGATGATAGAAAGAGAGAATAAAGATCTCAATGATATATGATATGATTCCAATATGTATGGTTTATGAAAATAAAAAAAAAGGCAGTGTGATAAAGCATCAACATCAATATACTCAATATACAATAAATATAAAAATATAAAATATAATTAGAATAATTAGAATAAAATATAATTAGAATATAATTCGAAATATAAAATATAGAATATATAAATATAATTATTATAAATTATAAAAATATGAATAATAAGATATATGAAATATGAATAATAAGATATAAAAAATATAAAAAAATATAAATAATAAGATAGAAAAGGATATAAATAAAAAAAAAATAATAATATAAAATAAATATAGATGAATAATCGAATAGAGCTTCGGGTTAAGAAAACTGAGGAGATTGACTCGGAAACAAATAACCGATTTTGTTGGGAGCTCCATTGCAGAGTTCAGGCCTAAGCATTAATGGAGAAGCTATGGGAACGATGGAACCTGTGACTACATAGGATTTTATTGAAAACGAATCAATCCTAATGATTCATTGGGTAGGATGGCGGAATGCACCAAGAAAAATGGATTTATTCTGAATGGTCATGAAATGACCCTACAAATAAAAGGAGGAAAGAGTCAATATTCGCCCGCGAACCCTTTGTTTTATATTTTATATATATATATTTTTTATTAATATTAAAAAAAAAATTAAAATTCATTTTTCATTTATTGGTATTGGATGACTTTTGGGGTGATTCAATAGATTTTGGGGTGATTCAATATTTTATATATATTTATTATATTATATATTTATATTTATATTATTTATTTTTTATTTTTTTTATATTTTATATTTTTATATTTTAATATTTTTTATATTTAATATATTTATATTTTATTTATTTATTTATATTTTATATTTTATTTATATTTTTTATATTTATATTTTATATTTATATATACAATATTCGCCCGCGAACCCTTTGTTTTATATTTTATATATATATATTTTTTATTAATATTAAAAAAAAAATTAAAATTCATTTTTCATTTATTGGTATTGGATGACTTTTGGGGTGATTCAATAGATTTTGGGGTGATTCAATAGATCAATAGAGGTAAAGTTAAATACTTTCTAAAATTTTTTCAAAGTAAAAGAAAAGTAAAAGAAAGAAGCATTATCTATAAACAAAAAACAAACACGTCTAGTTATCTAGTTATATATGCAGCTCCCTATGTAACAAATTAAATCAATATCAATATAATCAATATACAACAATATACAATATCAATATTCAATATCAATATTAAAATAAATAATAAATAAATAATAAATAAATAAATATAAAAAATTATATATAATTAATATATTCTTTCTTTATTTCTTTATTTTGATAAAATGAAATACAAAATACATGTGTATATGTAAAATTATTGAATCATTTCATTCGCGAGGAGCTGGATGAGAAGAAACTCTCATGTCCGGTTCTGCAGTAGAGATGGAATTCATAAACAACCATCAACTATGACCCCAAAAGAACCAGATTTCGTAAACAACATAGAGGTAGAATGAAGGGAATATCTTGCCGAGGCAATCATATTTCTTTCGGAAGATACGCTCTTCAGGCACTTGAACCTGCTTGGATCACAGCTAGACAAATAGAAGCAGGGCGAAGAGCAATGACACGATATGCACGTCGTGGTGGAAAGATATGGGTACGTATCTTTCCCGACAAACCTGTTACAGTAAGACCTACGGAAACACGTATGGGTTCGGGGAAGGGATCCCCCGAATATTGGGTATCCGTTGTTAAACCGGGCCGAATACTTTATGAAATGAGTGGAGTATCAGAAACTGTAGCCAAAGCAGCTATGGAAATAGCTGCATGCAAAATGCCTATACGAACTCAATTTTTTATTTCAGGATCAGGATAGGTAAACAAAAGTAAATAAAGGTGTATTGAGAATGAAAAAATAACCGCGGATTTCTTTATCTCTGGACAGACAATATTTATTTATTTTTTCCCTTGTCCCTTGCATTGAAATAAGAGATAAAAAAAAATGATATGATTCAACCTCAGACCCTTTTAAATGTAGCGGATAACAGCGGAGCTCGAGAGTTGATGTGTATTCGAATCATAGGAACTGGTAATCAACGATATGCTCATATTGGCGATGTTATTGTTGCTGTAATCAAAGAAGCAGTGCCCAACATGCCTCTAGAAAGATCAGAAGTAATTAGAGCTGTGATTGTACGCACGTGTAAAGAACTCAAACGTGACAACGGCATGATAATACGATATGATGACAATGCGGCGGTTATCATTGATCAAGAAGGAAATCCAAAAGGAACTAGAATTTTTGGTGCGATTGCTCGGGAATTGAGACATTTGAATTTTACTAAAATAGTTTCATTAGCACCCGAAGTCTTATAGTCTTCTAAATCAGACTAGTAGGTGAAAATAGGATATATCCTATATTTTATATTTCTATTCTATATATTCTATATCTATATCTATAATATTAATATTTAAATTTAATTCTATCTATATAATCTATATTTAATTCTATCTATATAATCTATAAATTTATAATCTATATATAATTAAAATATATAATATATAACTAATATATATAAAATATATTATATAACTAATATATATAAAATATAAAATATATAAATATATAAATATAAATATATAAATATTTATAAATATAAATATAATAAATATAAATATAATAATATATAATAATAATATTATATATTATATATATAAATAATATTTTATATTATAATATATATTATATTTTATATTTCTATTTATATCCATAGTATAGATATAGAATAGAATAGAATGATATAGTGATATAGAATATAAGATTAATATATAAAATATAGAAATAGAATTCTAATATCTATCATTCTAATATCTATCTAATATCTGAAATAGATCCGATTAGTAGATCGTGTCTCATGCATATACTTTTACTTTTAATTTAAAAAATTTTTTTATATTTAATATTTAAATAATATTTAAATATTTAAATAATATTTAAATAATTTAAAAATAATTTAAATAAATAAAAAATAAATAAAATAAATAAATAAATAAATAAATAAATATTAATAATAAATAATAAATAAGCATGTTGATTATATCAAAATGAGGAGGCACAAATAACTATAGTTCGTCATGGGTAGGGACATTATTGCCGATATAATAACTTCTATAAGAAATGCTGACATGGATAAAAAGGGAAGGGTTAAAATAGCATCTACTAATATCACTAAAAATATTGTGAAAATACTTTTACGAGAAGGTTTTATTGAAAACGTTCGAAAACATCAAGAAAGTCAAAAAAATTTCTTGGTTTTAACCTTACGACATAGAAAGACTAGGAAAGGGAATAAAATAACTTTAAAGCGTATCAGCCGACCCGGTCTACGAATCTATTCCAACTATCAACGAATTCCTAAGATTTTAGGCGGAATCGGGATTGTAATTCTTTCTACTTCTAGAGGTATAATGACAGATCGAGAAGCTCGACTAGAAAAAATTGGAGGAGAAATTTTGTGTTATATATGGTGATTCTACTGCGGTACCTTAATACTCTCTCGAACTTACTATTTGTAAAATAGAGAGGAGAAGTGAATTATAGAACTCTTCCTCTATTAGTTGATACTTAAAGGGGGTTATCTGGAATGAAAGAACAAAAATTGATTCATGAGGGTTTAATTACTGAATCACTTCCCAACGGTATGTTTCGAGTTCGGTTAGATAATCAAGATCTAATTCTAGGTTATATTTCAGGGAGAATCCGGCGCAGTTTTATACGTATACTACCCGGGGATAGAGTAAAAATAGAAATGAGTCGTTATGATTCAACCAGGGGACGCATAATTTATAGACTTCGAAAAAAAGATTCGAACGATTAGATCATTCTTTTAAACATCCCTTTCGTAGGGATGTAATTTGAAATTTTATTTTTAATATCGAAAAAAAGATTCGAACGATTAGATCATTCTTTTAAACATCCCTTTCGTAGGGATGTAATTTGAAATTTTATTTTTAATAATGAAATAAACTGATTTTTGTTTCCAAAAAAATAGATTCAGAATGAAGGTAAGGAATAAAAAATATGAAAATAAGGGCTTCTGTTCGTAAAATTTGTGAAAAATGTCGCCTGATCCGTAGGCGCGGGCGAATTATAGTAATTTGTTCCAATCCGAGACATAAACAGAGACAGGGATAATTCTGATAATTCTTCTCAAGTTATAAATAATAAAAAAATTTTAAACCCATGTACATGTAAAAAGAAAGAAAAAAGGATCCGTTTTCATATAACATATAAAATGGATATTCCCGTATCTTTCTGTAGATTTCTGATTCTTCCCTAGATTTTTTTTATTCTTATGAATATGAATATGAGATAATAAAATATGACAAAACCTATATCAAAAATTGGTTTACGTAAGAATGCACGTATTGGTTCACATAAGAATGAACGTAGAATACCAAAAGGAGTTATTCATGTTCAAGCGAGTTTCAACAATACTATTGTAACTGTTACAGACGTACGAGGTCGGGTAGTTTCTTGGGCTTCCGCGGGTACTTCTGGATTCAGAGGCACAAGAAAAGGAACACCTTATGCTGCTCAAGCAGCCGCATTCAATGCTATTCGTACAGTAGTGGATCAGGGTATGCAACGAGCAGAAGTTATGATAAAGGGTCCAGGTCTCGGAAGAGATGCGGCATTACGAGCCATTCGTAGAAGTGGGATACTATTAAGTTTCGTACGTGATGTAACACCCATGCCACATAATGGATGTCGCCCCCCTAAAAAAAGACGTGTGTAGAAATAAGAATCCAAGAGATTCCAAGAGAAATAAATGATTCAATGATCCGATCCAATAATCATAAATCATAAAATCATAAAAAAAAAAAATAATAATAATAGTATGGTTCGAGAAGAAGTAGCAGGATCCACTCGAACACTACAGTGGAAATGTGTTGAATCAAGAGTAGACAGCAAGCGCCTTTATTATGGTCGTTTCGTTCTGTCCCCGCTTATGAAAGGTCAAGCCGATACCGTAGGTATTGCCATGCGAAGGGCTTTACTTGGAGAAATAGAAGGAACATTTATCACACGTGCAACATCTGAGAATGTGCTGCACGAATATTCTACGATAGTAGGTATTGAAGAATCAGTACATGAGATTTTAATAAATTTGAAAGAAATTGTATTGAAAAGTAATCTCTATGGAGTTAGGGACGCATCCATTTGCGTCAGAGGTCCCAAATACATAACCGCTCAAGATATCATCTCACCACCTTCTGTAGAAATAGTTGACACGACACAACATATAGCTAACCTGACAGAACCAATTGATTTGTGTATTGAATTACAAATAAAGAGAGATCGCGGATATCGTATGAAATCCACAAACGAATCTCACGATGGAAGTTATCCTATGGATACTGTATCCATGCCTGTTCGAAATGCGAATCATAGTATTCATTCTTACGGGAATGGGAATGAAAAACAAGAGATACTCTTTCTAGAAATATGGACCAATGGAAGTTTAACTCCTAAAGAAGCACTTTATGAAGCTTCTCGTAATTTGATTGATTTATTAATTCCTTTTCTACATGCAGAAAAAGAGGACATGAATTTCGAGGAAAATGAAAACAGATTGAATCTACCCCTTTTTTCCTTTCAAGACAGATTCACTAATCTCAAGAAAAACAAAAAACGAATTCCATTGACATGTATTTTTATTGACCAATCAGAATTGTCTTCCAGGACCTATAATTGTCTCAAAAGGTCCAATATACATACATTATTGGACCTTTTGAGTCATAGTCAAGAGGATCTTATGAAAATGGAATATTTTCGCATAGAAGATGTAAAACAGATATTGGGCACTCTACAGAAGCATTTTGCAATCAATTTACCTAAGAAAAAGTGTTAATTTTAAATCCGTTGGAATTTCTAAAATTTTTAGTTTTTAAAAATAAGAATTTTAGAAAAAAAAGAATAGAATGAGTTTTTAATCTCCGGTACGATCCATATATTTGCAGAATAGATCATAATAAGATTATAAGATTGATTTAAGATTGATTGATGTATCTAGGGAAGATCCAGAACGGGATCTTACTTAGATACCTATGTCGTGGTATTTCACGGTTTAATCAATTTAAAAAAGACCTAAAGTTAGGGATTTCTCAATAGGCAATGTTGCTCCAATACCTAACCAAAGAGCTACTGCAGTACCGATCAAAAAGACTGTTGTAGCTACTGGACGACGAAATGGATTTTGGAATTTATTGACATTCTCCAAAAAGGGTACTGTCAATAATCCTATTGGTACTGAAACCATTAAAAGAACACCCAATAACTTATTTGGTACTGTGCGAAGTATTTGAAATACGGGAAAGAAGTACCATTCGGGTAATATTTCCAACGGAGTTGCAAATGGATCCGCCGGTTCACCAATCATTGACGGCTCTAGAACTGCTAAGCCCACATTACATGCAATAGTGCCTAGAATTACTACTGGAAAAATATATAAAAGATCATTGGGCCATGCGGGTTCTCCATAATAATTATGCCCCATCCCCTTAGCCAATTTAGCTCTTAATACAGGATCATTCAAATCAGGTTTCTTTGTTATTTGGATAGGTGAATTCTTAAGGATCCATCCCCCAAAAGAACCGGACATGATAATTTTTTATCATCCGGCTCGAGCAAGAATCAAAAGAATGACAGAAATAGATCCATAGAACATAAATAGGTCCATAGAAAATCTATATTTCATACCATACATATCTACTATAATGTAGAATGTAGAATTACTCCATGTAAGAAAAGATTTATGAAATTAAATTTCCCCGAGTTGCAACGATTCATTGCTAATTGCAAAGAATTAAGTTCTGGCAAGGGCAAAGAAATGCTCAATATCCAAGTAGGCTTACAAATTCGATCATGATCAAGTGCTTTTTGGATTATCTCATGTCTTTTGGTTGTTATTTATCCCCACAAAATCCAGATTTTCTTACATACAACAATACAAAGTTTTTACTTGTTATTAATAAAATCTAACCTCTGTTCTTCCTTAGATCCCTTATTTAACTCCGATAGTATCATAGATCAGGGTCGATGCAAAGGAAATGAATGCATCTCCATACTATAATTAGATTACTAAAATAAAAAAAAAATAAATTAATCAAATAAATACTATCTATCTACTATCTAATTACTATTATTACTAATTACAATAAAAAGAATAAAATACTATCTAATTATTTAGAATCTATAATTTAAATAAAAATCAAACAAAGTGTAATAGATAGAACATTGGATCATGCCACATCACTTATTCTAGGGATCTTACGGAGCCTGTTCATGCATAACATGATTCGGGTATGATCATAGAAAAGATTCTCCTCAAGCGAACCGGCCTATCCTATGCTACATAAGGGGATTGACGTGATGGTTGGATGCAGAGACACGTTGGGTTGTGAATTCCAACGTGGCGGAGAAAATCATATATCCGCATGGACCAATCAATAGTTCAAGTCACACACTCCCATAATCCATCCTTTTTTAGGAAAATATACTTCAACTATTCGTAACAATACAATACTTCAGAGTTGAAGAGAAGTATCCAAATAACATGCCTTATTTTTTCAATAATCCATATTTGTAGCAATGAAATATTCTTGTTCCTCCCCGATATGAGAAATTACAAATATCTATGATCTGCCTTCTCTATAAAGGACCCGAAATACCTTGCTTACGTATCATTGGGAAGTGCATTAACATAAATACGGCAGTAAGAAGAGGCAATACAAAAGTATGTAAACTATAAAAACGAGTCAAAGTGGATTGGCCCACACTAGCGCTTCCACGTAATAATTCTACCAAGGGCGATCCTATTATAGGAATAGCTTCAGGCACGCCTGTTACGATTTTGACTGCCCAATAACCAATTTGGTCCCGAGGTAAGGAATAACCAGTTACGCCAAAAGATGCGGTCAATACAGCCAGAACCACCCCTGTAACCCAAGTTAATTCGCGGGGTTTTTTAAACCCACCCGTAAGATACACACGAAATACGTGCAAGATCATCATTAGAACCATCATACTTGCTGACCATCGATGAACTGATCGAATTAACCAACCAAAATTGGCCTCAGTCATTATGTATTGAACAGAGGAAAAAGCCTCTGTAACGGTTGGACGATAGTAAAAAGTCATAGCAAAACCCGTAGCTACTTGTACTAAAAAACAAGTAAGCGTAATCCCGCCTAGACAATAAAATATGTTGACATGAGGAGGAACATATTTACTAGTGATATCATCTGCAATCGCTTGAATCTCGAGACGTTCCTCGAACCAATCATATACTTTATTGAGATAGGTAACCCAAGAAGGACTCCCCCTCTGAGAGCCGTATATGAGAATTTCATCTCGTACGGCTCAAGCCGAAACACACAAATACTGGTTTTCAACGGATATGGAATAGATAGTTCAAAACTTCTTGGGTCTTAGCCGCTTGACTCGATTTGACCCAAAGATACGAAGTAAGAATAAGAAAAATCCGGAATCTCTTCTTTGTGATGATAATGCCAAGAAATACAATCTCAAGTTG